TGACTTCTCAATACAATTTCTTTCAAATTCATTAAAATTGCATGTACTGATTCTTCAATACCGACTATCGTAGAATATTCATGTGGTACCTTTTCAGATTTTGCACGTGTAATACATGTTCCTTCTATTTCTCCAAGTAAAGCCCTTCGCATCGCGATACCTATCGTATCTGCTTGGCCTTTCATAAGCGGGGCCAAAATGAAACGGCCATAATAAAGACGCTTACTGTCTGTTCTTGATTCAACACACTTCCACTGTAGTGTCCGAGTGGATACTGCTACTTCCTCTCGAACCATAATAATATTATTCTTTTTTCAGATCATTGAATCATTTATTTCTCTTGAAATCCGTTCAATTCTTATTTCTACACACGTCTTTTTTTAGGAGGTCTACATCCATTATGTGGCATAGGGGTTACGTCACGTACGAAACTTAATAGTATACCACTTCTACGAATAGCTCGTAATGCTGCATCTCTTCCGAGACCAGGACCCTTTATCATGACTTCTGCTCGTTGCATACCCTGATCCACTACTGTACGAATAGCATTTCCTGCTGCGGTTTGAGCAGCAAATGGTGTCCCTCTTCTTGTGCCTCTGAATCCACAAGTACCAGCGGAGGACCAAGAAACCACCTGACCTAGTACATCTGTAACAGTCACAATGGTATTGTTGAAACTCGCTTGAACATGAATAACTCCTTTTGGTATTCTACGCCCACTCTTACGTGAACCAATACGCCCATTCCTACGTGAACCAATTCTTGGTATAGGTTTTGTCATATTTTATCATCTCATAAATATGAGTCAGAGATATACGGATATATCCATTTCATATCAAAACAGACCCTTTATTTGTCCATCGGGTCCTTTAGAAAATCCCTTTTTCTTTTTAGAAAGATTACCCTTGTCTCTGTTTATGTCTCGGATTGAAACAAATTACTATAATTCGTCCCCGCCTACGGATCAGTCGACATTTTTCACAAATTTTACGAACAGAGGCCCTTATTTTCATATTTGTTATTCCTTACCTTAATTCCGAATCTACTCCTTGGAAGAAAATAAGTCTCTTGAAATTTTGAACCTCGAATTGTATTCCCACGAAAGGAATGTTTAAAAAGCCACCTACACCTAATCGTTTGAATCTTTGTTGCGAAGTCTATAAATTATACGTCCCCTGGTTGAATCATAACGACTTACTTCGATTTTTACTCTATCTCCTGGTAGTATCCGTATAAAACTTCGTCGGATCCTCCCCGAAACATAACCTAGAATCAGATCTTCATTATCTAAACGAACCCGGAACATACCATTGGGAAGTGATTCAGTAATTAAACCTTCATGAATCAATTTTTGTTCTTTCATTCCAGGTAACCCCCTTGAAGTATCAACTAATGGAGGAGGAGTGATATTAAACAACCCGTCTTTCCTCTCCTTTTTCACAAATAGGAAGTTACGGATCAACTTCGGATATTAGAAGGATCACCATATATAACACAAAACTTCTCCTCCAATTCCTTCTAGTCGAGCTTCTCGATCTGTCATTATACCTCTAGAAGTAGAAAGAATTACAATCCCCATTCCACCTAAAATCCTAGGAATTCGTTGATAGTTGGAATAGATTCGTAGACCGGGTCGGCTGATACGCTTTAAAATATTTCTATATGTTCCTTTTCTATTTCTTCTATGTCGCAGGGTTGAAACCAAGAAATATTTGTTGTTTTCCCGATGTTTCCTAACGTTTTCAATAAAACCTTCTCGTAGAAGTATTTTAACAACGCTTTCGGTCATATTAGTAGATGCTATTCGAACCGTTCCTTTTTTATCCATGTCGGCATTTCTTATAGAAGTTAATATATCGGCAATAGTGTCCCTACCCATGACGAACTATAATTATTGGTGCCTCCTAATTTTGATATAATCAACATGTTCCGTTTTTTTTTTATGTTAATTTTTGATTCTTTATTTATGAATTATTAAAAGTATATGCGTGAAACACAATCTACTAATTGATCCATTTCAGATACCCTACTATATCATGGTCTCATCTACTAGTATTTATAATACCTCAGGAGCTAATGAGACTATTTTAGTGAAATTCAACTGTCTCAATTCTCGAGCGATCGCTCCAAAAACCCGAGTTCCTTTTGGATTTCCTTCTTGATCAATGACAACTGCTGCATTGTCATCATATCGTATTATCATACCGTTGTCACGTCTGAGTTCTTTACATGTACGTACAATTACAGCTCTGATCACTTCTGATCTTTCGAGAGGCATATTGGGCACTGCTTCTTTTATTACAGCAACAATAACGTCACCAATATGAGCATATCGGTGATTACTAGCTCCTATGATTCGAATACACATCAATTCTCGAGCCCCGCTGTTGTCCGCTACATTCAAATGGGTCTGAGGTTGAATCATATCATTTTTTTTTTTAATCTGTTCTTTCAATGCAAAGGTCGAAGGAAAAAAGAAAGAAATATTGTCTGTCCAGAAATAAAGAAATCCGCGATTGTTTTTTTCATCATAAATACCCCTTTGGTTCCACATCCCTATCCTGAAATAATGAATTGCGTTCGTATAGGCATTTTGCACGCAGCTATTTTAATAGCTGCTCTGGCTACAGTTTCCGATACTCCGCCCATTTCATAAAGTATTCGACCCGGCTTAACAACAGATACCCAATATTCGGGAGATCCCTTTCCCGAACCCATACGGGTTTCCGTAGGTCTTACTGTAACAGGTTTGTCGGGAAATATACGGACCCATATTTTTCCACCACGGCGCGCATATCGTGTCATTGCTCGCCGCCCTGCTTCTATTTGTCTAGATGTGATCCAAGCGGGTTCAAGTGCCTGAAGAGCATATCTACCGAAACAAATATGATTGCCTCGATAAGATATTCCCTTCATTCTTCCTCTATGTTGTTTACGGAATCTGGTTCTTTTGGGGTTATAGTTGATGGTTGTTTCTCAACCTCATCTCTACTACAGAACCGGACATGAGAGTTTCTTCTCATCCAGCTCCTCGCGAATGAAACGATTCAATAATATTACAGATACACATGTATTTATTGAATAATACACTAAATCATGGGATTTATTGATATTGAATCTGTCACGTAGGAATCTGTATATCTTGTATATATAGCTAGACGTATATTTCTATATATAGAAGATAATGCCTTTGCTTTATTTTTATAACGAATCCTTGACCTTTACCGAATCGGCCAAAATTTTGCAATTCAATAAGGGTTTCGCGGGCGAATATTTACTCTTTCAATATTTGTTTCATTCGTAGGGTCAACCCATGGCCTCTCAGAATAAATCAATTGGTTCCTGGTTGGTTCCGCCATCCCACCCAATGAATCATTAGGATTCGTTTTCAATAGAATCTTCTGCAGTCACAGGTTCCGTCGTTCCCATAGCTTCTCCATTAATGGCTAGGCCTGAACTCTGCAATGGAGCTCCTCAATTCAAGTTCGTTCCCAAGTCAATCTCCTCAGTCTCTATTAACTCGAGGCTCTTTATTATTGGTATTTTTCCTATGAATCGTATTCATCTAATTATGGACGAATCAGTATTGATGCTTTATCACACTGCCTTTTATGAGATAATTCATAATAGACCATACATATTGGAATCATATACCATTGATATTCTCCTTCTCTCTTTCTCTCGCCCTTCCATTTACCCACATCCCTCTATTTTCGCTTCACAATCCATAATCAGATTGATTTTTCCTTTATGGAAAAAAGATTTCAGTTGCTACAACTATATGATTGACACATCATATAGTGACTGGTTCCTTGGATCTCGATAATACGAAGCAATGAGCTGGTTCTAAGTTCTATAGTTATTAGTTAGGGGCCAGTCCTTTTTTTTTGAATCCCAACTCTAAAGAAAACCCAACGAGTCACACACTAAGCATAGCAATTCTACCAAATGATCAATCCAATTTTTATTCAACCCTATAGAATTAGAATTGCTCATTTTTCATTGAAGGGAAAAAGAATAGTTTGTCGTTTTTTGTTCTATCACTGGATAGAATGGCAAGGAAAGGCCCATTATTGCTCGTCTACAAATATCCAAATTTTGATGCCTAATACCCCATAGATAGTTCGAACTGTATAGGAACAATGATCAATTTTAGCTCGAATGGTTTGTAGGGGAACCCTACCTTCTCTGATCCATTCGACACGTGCAATTTCTTTTCCGTCGATACGTCCTGCAATTTGCACTTGAATTCCTTTTGTATCCGCTTGTTCAGTTAATTCAATAGCTTTTTTCATTGCCTTTCGAAAGGAAACTCTATTCTTTAATTGTAGAGCTATATATTCTGCAAGAATATTAGGTTGTCCATAAGGTTTTGCAACTCTTGTGATAGCAATGTTAAGTCTCCGGTTCACAGAATTAAATCCTTTTTGTACATTGATCTGTAATTCTTCGATTCCTCGTGTTCGACCCTCTATTAACAAATTTGGAAATCCAATATAGATTATGACCTGGATCAGATCGATTTTTTTTTGAATCTCTATATGTGCAATTCCTTCGAAACCCGAGGATATTCTCCTATTTTTTTGTACATAATTCTTGATACAATCTCGTATTTTTTCATCTTCCTGGAGACCTATGGAATAATTTTTTGGTTGCGCGAACCAAAGGGATCTATGCTTTTGGTTTTCCCCACCAAGTCGGAAACCAAGGGGGTTTATTTTTTTGCCCATATTTTTCTTCTCTCTCTTTCTCTTTTTTTTCTCTCTCTGTCTCTTTCTCAAAACATCTCTCTATTATAGGATTTTTCCATTGATCCTTTATTTCTAAATATATATCCCGATCCGTTTTTTTCTTTTTAGAGCTATCCCTCACTACAATAATTATATGACAGGTGGGTCTTTTTATCGGATAACTACGTCCTCGAGCCCGAGGTTTTAACCTTTTCACGATAGTACCCCCATTGACTTCGGCTTTACTAATGACTGAATCAGCTTCGTTGA